GCAACCCCTTTGGAAATATTACCTGAATGGTATTTCTTTCCCGTATTTCAAATACTTCGTACAGTGCCCAATAAATTGTTGGGTGTTCTTTTAATGGTTTCGGTACCTGCGGGATTATTAACAGTGCCTTTTTTAGAAAATGTTAATAAATTCCAAAATCCGTTTCGCCGTCCAGTAGCGACAACCGTCTTTTTGATTGGTACTGCAGTTGCCCTTTGGTTGGGCATTGGTGCAACATTACCTATTGATAAATCCCTAACTTTAGGTCTCTTTTAATTTGATTCAATTATGAAATAACACAACATATGTATCTAGGGAATAGTCGCTTCAACGTGAATTCTCCCTAGATACATCTATTCAATAAAATTTTTAATTTATTTTGAATATATGAATTGTGCTACAGATTCAAATATTATATCTTAATTTAATTATCTTAATTAAACCCAATAGATTTAAAATTTCTTTTTTGGTAAAAAAATTGTGAAATGTTTTTCTAGAACGGTCGAAATTTCTTTTACATCTCCTAGACGAAAATGTTCAATTTGCATAAGATCTTCTTGACTCTTATTCATAAGGTCCAATAATTTATATATATTGGACCTTATAAGGCAATTATAAACTCTAGGAGACAATTCGGATTGATCAATAAAAATGGATTTCAATGCTATTTTGTTTTTTTGGACTTTATCCAATTTATCGTGAAAAGTGAAGGGGGATAGAGGAACCATATGTTGATTGTCCTCTAAAGGCAAGTTTTCTTCGTCCTTATATAAAAAGGGAATAAATAAATCAATTAAATTACGGGAGGCTTCATGAAGTGCTTCTTTCGGAGTTAAACTGCCGTTTGTCCATATTTCGAGAAACAGTATCTCTTGTTTTTCATTCCCATTTTCATAGGAATGAATACTATGATTCACATTTCGAACAGGCATGAATACAGCATCTATAGGATAACTTCCGTCTTGAAAGTTATGTGGCATCTTTATAAAATATCCGCGATCTCTCTCAATTTCTAATCCAATATGTAAATTAATTGGTTCTGTTAATCTAGCTATATGTTGTGTATTGTCGACAATTTCTACAGAAGGCGGTAAGATGATATCTCGAGCAGTTACATATCCAGGCCCCCCAACACAAATAGACGCGTCACAAGTTCCATATAGATTACTTCTTAATACAATTTCTTTCAAATTCATTATAATTTCGTGGACCGATTCTTGAATACCCGTTAGAGTAGAATATTCGTGGAAGATATTCTCGGATTTTACACGTGTGATACATGTTCCTTCTATTTCTCCAAGCAAAGCTCTTCGCATCGCAATGCCTATTGTGTCGGCTTGTCCTTTCATAAGCGGAGATAGAATAAATCGACCATAATAAAGGCGTTTACTGTCTATTTTTAATTCAACACACTTCCACTGCAGTGTCCGAGTAGATACTGTTACTTTCTCTCGAACCATAGTAATAATATTTTTTTTGATTGAATTATTTATTTCTCTTGTTTCTCTTGAAATAGATTCATTTTTTATTTCTACACACGTCTTTTTTCGGAGGTCTACAGCCATTATGTGGTATAGGGGTTACATCCCGCACAAAAGTTAATAGGATACCACTTCTACGAATAGCTCGTAATGCGGCGTCTCTTCCGAGACCGGGGCCTTTTATCACGACTTCTGCTCGTTGCATACCTTGGATCTACTACTGTACTAATTGCACTAATAGCGTTTGCTGCTGCAGTTTGAGCGGCAAAGGGTGTTCCTCTTCTCGTCTCCTTGAATCTACAAGTACCGGCCGAGGACCAGGAAATCACCCGGACCTCGTACATCTGTAACTGGGACAATGGTATTATTAAAACTTGCTTGAACATGAATATGAATAACTCCCTTTGGTATTTTATGTGCACCAATACGTGCATTTCTACGTAAACTAGTTCTCGGCATAGCTTTTGCCATATTCTATCATCTCATAAATATGAGTCAGAAATATATGGATATATCCATTTCATATCAAAACAGATTCTTTATCTGTACGCTGAACTCTTTAGTCAATCTGATTATCCCCTTATCCTTGTCTTTGTTTATGTCTCGGGTTGGGACAAATTACTCTAATGCGCCCCTGTCTACGGATTAGTCGACATTTTTCACAAATTTTACGAACAGAAGCTCTTATTTTCATATTTGTCATTCCTTATCTTAATTCTGAATCTACTTCTTGGTAGAAAATAAGTTTCTTGAAATTTTGAATCTCAAATAATATTGAATAAAAATCATCTAATCTTTCGAATCCTTGTTTCGGAGTCGATAAATTATCCGTCCTCTGGTTGAATCATAACGACTTACTTCAATTTTGACTTTATCTCCGGGTAGTATCCGTATAAAACTGCGCCGGATCTTTCCCGAAACATAACCTAGAATGAGATCCTCATTATCTAACCGAACCCGGAACATGCCATTGGGAAGCGATTCAGTAATTAAACCTTCATGAATCCATTTTTGTTCTTTCATTCCAGGTAAAGCCCCCTTGAGGTATCAACTAATGGAGGAGAAACGATATTAAACAACTCATCCCCCTTTCTTTTTTTTTTTCAAATAGGAAGAGGTTTCAGATTTCATTTGAATATTAAATGGATTACCTACCATATATAACATAAAATTTCTCCGCCAATTCCTTCTAGTCGAGCCTCCCGATCTGTCATTATACCCCGAGAAGTGGAAATAATTACAATCCCCATTCCACCTAAAATTCTAGGAATTCGTTGAGAGTTAGAATAGATTCGTAGGCCTGGTCGGCTGATCCGTTTTAAATTTAACAAGTTTCTATAAGGCGTTTTCCTATTCCTGCTATGTCGCAGGGTTAAAACCAAAAAATTTTGGTTTTTTTCTCGATGTTTTCTGACGTTTTCGATAAAACCTTCTCGGAAAAGTATTTTAACAATATTTTTGGAAATATTAGTAGATACTATGCGAACAACTGTTTTTCTATCCATATCAGCATTTCGTATAGAGGTTATTATCTCAGCAATAGTGTCTCTACCCATGATGAACTAAAACTTGTGGCGTACAAAAATTGGATATAATTAACATGTTTTTCTTTTTTTATGAATATAAATTTTTCAAGGTATATGCGCGAAACACAAGCTACGAATTAATCCAGTTCTTAATCTGTTCCCCTTTCCCTTCAAATCCAAATACCCCAAAAATTCAGATCTCCTTTTTTATAATACTTCGGGAGCTAATGAAACTATTTTAGTAAAATTTAATTGCCTCAATTCGCGGGGGATTGCCCCAAAAATCCTAGTTCCTTTTGGATTTCCTTCTTGATCAATCACAACTGCAGCATTGTCATCATATCGTATTATCATACCGCTGTCACGTTTAAGTTCTTTACAGGTACGAACAATTACAGCTCTGACTACTTCTGATTTTTTTAGGGGCATATTTGGTACTGCTTCTTTGATCACAGCAACAATAGTGTCACCAATATGAGCATATCGGCGATTACTAGCTCCTATAATTCGAATACACATCAATTTCCGAGCCCCGCTGTTATCCGCTACATTTAAATGGGTTTGAGGTTGAATCATATAAATTTTTGAATCTATTCTTCCAATGCAAAGAATGAAGAAAATAAAAGAAATATTGCTTGTCTAAGTTTAAAAAAGAAATAGGTGATTTTGTTTCTTCCCCAAGACTCATTTCTATACGTTCTACATTTTTATCCCAAAATAATTATCCCGAAATAATAAATTGAGTTCGTATAGGCATTTTGGATGCTGCTATTAAAATAGCCCTTTTAGCTATATTTTCGGTTACTCCACCCATTTCATATAGTATTCGCCCCGGTTTAACAACAGCTACCCAATATTCAGGGGATCCTTTCCCTGAACCCATACGTGTTTCAGCAGGTCTTATTGTAACTGGTTTGTCTGGAAAGAGACGGACCCATATTTTTCCACCACGGCGTGCATTTCGTGTCATTGCCCGTCGACCTGCTTCAATTTGTCTCGATGTGATCCAAGCGGGTTCAAGTGCCTGAAGAGCATATTTACCAAAACAAATATGATTACCTCGATAAGAAATTCCCTTCATCCTTCCTCTGTGCTGTTTGCGGAATTTAGTTCTTTTGGGGTTATAGTTGATGGTTTTTTTGGAATTCCATCTCTACTACAGAGTTGGACGTGAGAGTTTCTTCTCATCCAGCTCCTCGCGAATAAAAGTATTCAAAATAGAATTTCAATTTATTTGAATAGCTGTTAGAACGTTTTTCTAAAAATTTTTATTTTTTTCTAACGTCCTAATAAATCTTTATTGTCTTTTGTCCTTTAGCCGAGTTTACCAATTCAAAAAATAAGGTTTTCGCGGGCGAATATTTACTCCTGCACTCTCTATTTGAGTCCTAGCACTTCTTCGTCACTTTTCCGAATAGATTAATAGGTTTCTGGTTCATTTCGCCATCCTAACTAGTGAATTATTAAGATTCATTTTTTTAATAAAATATTTTGCATTCACAGGTTCTTTCGTTTCCACCACTTCGTACTAAATGATTAGGTCAGAATTCTACAATGGAGCTCATAATCCAATTTATTCTTGAGTCAACTTTGTTAGTCTTTATTGACTCGAAGCTCTTGAGTTTTTTCTTTTCTTCTATAAGATAAGAAATAAATTCATAAAATATTTCATTATATATGAATCAATTAGTATTGAATGAATCAATTAGTATTGAATGAATCAATTAGTATTGATGCTTTATTACACTGTCTTTTATGAGATGACTCGTAGACCTTCCATATAGGAATTCTATATCATTGATGTTATTTTTCTCTCTTTCTCTCATCCTTCCATTTATTCGCACCTTTCTTCTGTAATTTTGCTTTAAATTTTAATATTAAAAGTTAAAGTTTAATTATTTCAGTTGCTACAAAGATATGACTGATTTAACATATCTTGACTGGTTCTTTAGATCCAGATAATATGAAGTAATGAATTGGTTTTCATACTATC